TATCGTCAAGTGCACCCATTCCAAATTTCAGTCCAATCAAATGATCGGCAGCTGCCAATATATCTCGTGGTAACAAAAATGTATTGTTCTGGGGTATATCAAGGTTCAGTTTTCGGTTCATATTTCGTCGACCAATCCTTCCTAATTCACATCTTTGTTGAAAAAATTTCTTTTGTAATTCCTTACATAAGGATTCAGAAAATACCGGATMGCSACCTACACAAGCAAATTGTTGATAAAACTCCAAAATGGAATTTTCTTTTGACCCAATTTTTTTTCTCTCCTTATCATTCAGAAAAGACAAAAAAATTTCAGGATAGCAAACATTCTCTAGAATTTCTCTTAGATTCAAACCCATAGCTGATGATAGAACTAGAATAGATATTTTTTGTTTCCTACTTACACGAGCCCATATCCTTGCTTTTCTATCAATTTCTAATTCTGATCTTCCTCCCCAATCTGATATTATGGTGCCGGTATAGACCGAAATTCCGTTATGGTCCAATTCTGATCGGTAATAAATACCGGGACTTTGCAATATTTGATTGATCACAATTCTATATATTCCATTGACTATAGAAGTTCCCAGGGAATTCATTAGAGGAATGTTTCCGATAAAAATTGTTTGTTCTTGCATATCCCTACTGGTTTTCCAAATTAATCCCGCGGATACATATAATTCAGAAGAATATGTGAGTGATTCATACACAGCATCTCTTTCCTTTATCAAGGGTTCGACCAATTGATATGTTTCCACAAATAATTGAAATTCAATTTCTTGATCTGTATCTTCAATTTTTGGAAACTTATAAAGTTCTTCCGTCAAACCTTGATCAATGAACCTACAAAATCCTTCAAATTGTATCTGATTAAATCCAGGTATTGTAGATATTCCCTCATTTCCATCCCCGAGCATTTTAAATTTCCCATTTAGCAAAAAATCCCACTATTGGTTCATTCTGCATCTAATTAGATAGATTAGATAAATGATCTAGCAATGATGGCATTTCGATTTTGTTTACCGAATCACATGAAATTTTACCCAACCCCATATCTGGAATGTATGAAATACGTATGAACGGAGGAAGAAAGAGAATTTTCTACTTAATATTGAATTGAATTGGAATTTTCAACAGATACAAATGGAAAGAAATTGATAAAAGATCCCTAGAAACCGACTTCTGCTACTTAGACTTATTAATTAAGTTATAGGATTTTGTATAGAATATAAAAAGAAAAATGATTCCATTTCTACCATTATTATGATAATACATATTCCAACCTGCTTGAATACCAGAAAAATAAATGGATTGGACATTTGATCTTTTCGCTGAGATAAAGGAGATAAAGGCATAAAAATCAGAAAGAATCTATAGAATTCAAATCGGTTTTTTAGCATTTAACCCCCTTTTATGTTATGGATTTCATTGTTAAAAAAATGATTCGCAGAGAAGAGAGAGATTTTGTTTACGGATTTTTGAGTAGAATATGATTGTGAAGTGTATAAGAAAAGAAGGTTTGTATGGCTTAAACACGTGTGGAGATATCTATAATATCTGTCTTTCTTCTCTTTTATTGTTTTATTGTCGTTCTATGTTCTATTCGGGGCAACACAGGTTGTGCTCTCCGAAAACAGAATTTCAATTTTCTATTCAATTCAAAATTCAAATTGAAGTATGATACTTTTCTGATATCTGATAATTCTATATCGGGAACATATATAAATAATATATATCCGTCTAACAATTTATCTTGGGGGGTTTACATATACTCATAATTGTTGTTATAATTATTATTAATAATTATAATTGAGAAGGATTTTTTGATTGAAAAAATCCATACTGATTAGTTATATATCATATATCAAGTTGTATTTTCTTATGTCATTAGGAAACCAAAATTTGGAGATTCAAATCCAAGAATCATTCATGCATTCTAAGTCAATAGTTAATGGGTCCTATTTTCAGAAAGTTGAATTTTGTATTTTGCGACTGAAAATCCACATTTGATTTTTCAATAGAAAGGTAAGAGAAAGTTTTGAACATTATGAATTTTGAGATAGACTCAATCGAAATTGAAAGGATGAATCAAACCCAATCAAAAGGGAAGAAGGATTAGGATTTCTTTGACTTTTAGGAAAAATTAAGGAAAACAGAACTCAAGGTGCAAGTACAATAAAAAAGCAGTTCAGTAATCCGGGAACGTTTTCATCTATTTTGTATTTGTAGCATTTTGGCGACATGGCCGAGTGGTAAGGCAGAGGACTGCAAATCCTTTTTTCCCCAGTTCAAATCCGGGTGTCGCCTGATCAACAAAAAACTTGAAATCTCTTTTTTTCTTCTGTTGATATAACCCGCTGAATGATTCGCCAGCAGAAGCAGAGAAAACAGACTGTTGATATTTGTTTGATTCTAAACACCTGGTCTGGGTGTTTTTATCAAAAATTGTAAATATCCTTGCATTGCATATTTAGGCTTAGCTTTCAAGTAAATATTCGAAT